GATGGCAGTAGCCCTGCTGCTGGGGGGGGTCCCTGGCCCGGAGTAAGACCGGGAAGTTCGTCGGGCGTTGCCCCACCCACAGGGAGGGCCATTTGCATTGTCTAATGCCCTTCAAGTCGCACGGCCTTTCACCCCTATCCACAAGTCATCCCCGCCTTTTGCCACAGGCGTGGGTTCGGTCCTCCAAGGCCCGATTAGGCCCCCTTCGACCTGCTCATGGATAGCTCAATTTTTTTCGGGTCAAATAGAAACAACTAGAATATTCAACTTCATTGCGCCTACACCTAATGGCTCAAGCTCGCTGTTTCCATTTACTCGCTGACCCATTATGCAAAAGGTACGCCGTTGGAGTGGGAAGTTTTCTATACTTAGCCAGCTTCCTCCGACTGATTGTTTGCATCGGATTTCAGGTTTTCTATTTCACTCCCTTTCTTAGGGTTCTTTTCACCTTTCCCTCACGGTACTTGTACGCTATCGGTCATTGAGGAATACTTAGGCTTAGAGGGTGGTCCCCCTTGGTCGCGTGGAAGCGATCCAAATTCAAACACGGTATCCGCGTTTTACTTATTCAATAAAACCAATGGAAAAATGTGCTACAGGGCTATCGCCTTCTTCGGCAAGATTTTCCAATCTTTTTCACAATTCCCTTAATAGTTTTTCCATCATCAAATTCTCAACAAATTGAATGAAGAGAGAAGCCTAATCCGCTTTCGCTCGCCGCTACTGACGGAGTCTCGGTTGATTTCCTTTCCTTTAGCTACTTAGATGTTTCAGTTCGCTAAGTTGTGAAAGTCCAAGGCGTAGCGCAGCACACTAATGCTAGCTTTCGCCTGGATACGGTTTCCCGATCGGAGACCCATGGATCACGGACGATATCTCCCCATGGCGTTTCGCCTTTGAAAGCGTCCATCCTTATCAATGCCTAGGCATCCATCCAATGCATTCTTTTTGATACGGTAGGAATTGAACCTACTCCACAGCCAACTAGGCATATCACTTGGATACTCTAGGAATTGAACCTGCTTGACTACTCCCTGAAAACTCTGCAAACCCACCATTTTTCGACCAGATCGAGCTTTCACCGAACCCTGGTGGCTCCTCCCCCGCGCTATCGCGAAGCTCTATACTTTGCCCTCCCCTCAACCATCGGGATTGATTGTTTACCACCCCTTGTGCGAATTCGTACAACGAGTTCGTAAAGCCCTGTAAAACCAAAGGAGTCTCAGTACCCTTTTCAGCTATTTCGTCAAGGATCAACAAAGTGAGCTTTAACCCACTAGCATGTTTATCTCATCCCCGGCTGGACTAGGGTTTCCGGGATATGGTCGTATTTGATTATTCCAGTAATTATATTTTGGTCGTATATATATTTCCCTCTGATAAAGTGCGTTGCCCGGGCGTGGACCATGTCTCCCGAAATTAATGAATCAGTACATATGGTCTAAGACGATTTCACATGTCGAGGTCGAAATGGGATCGGGTGTTTTCGCATCTTACCATAGTGCCCGGCTCTAAAAATTTTTCCTTTGATCTTTTCAAAAAAATAATCTAATTTATTTCATTACTATATTATTCTGGAAAGAATAATAAATTATTATTTTTGCCTATCGGAAGAGGGATTCGAACCCCCGTGTGCGAATTATGATCCCGCTGTTCTACCCCACTAAACTATTCCGACATGCTGATTATGATCCCGCTGGTGTAATAATCTACCGCTTCCTAGTTGTTGGGTCAGAATTCGCTTTACGCCCTGTGCTTTTCCTTATCTGGGCGGCTATGACCGCATAGCCCGTAGAAAAGTAAGCGGCCATCACGAAGGCTGCAGGACAGGTCTTTATAAATAAGCTTGATTGCCCCGGCCTACGGCAAATAGAGCCAGCGGGCTCTGGTCGGGCACTCTTCTCTTCCCTCTTGGGGGGGGGGTTAGAGGGTGCGTAAGCAATGTCAGACGAGCGACGGCTGAAAGAAGGTTTGGGGGGGGGCGGGCCTCCGTCTGGGGCACGGCCGGCGGTTCATCAATGCTTGAGTTGCACAAATGGGTCTTTCTTCGAAGGATACCTCAAAAGTATTAAATGATGTAGGGGTTGGGACCATCCATTCAAGTGTCGTTTAATTCTGTTCAACAGCCCAAGGACTTGGAGCACACTTGTTTTCACTAGTTGGAGTAGGAGAAACCACTACAAAGAAACAAAAAATCCCTGCTACTACAGAAACATATGAGTCGAAACTATTCCGTCCAGCGTGGGCATCTGCATGCTTTTTATAATAGCTATTGAATAAGAAGCCTATACAGCGGCCCCGCCGTCCCCCAGTCTACTCCCCCTTTCCGTACACAGCCCAAAAAACTTAATTCGCCATAGCTGGCGCCAATGAATATGGGCTGGAAACCCAGCCCATATTCCGGGCACGGAAGCCTTTGTATGGTATAGAATTCGCTAAACGAGCCACGTCCTATTTAGAAGCAAGCAACCGGTAGAATTGCCTTTCTAAACTGGCGCACTAACAAAGGGATGAAGGGTAGAGAAATACTGAAAGAGCTCAATAAAAGGATGATGCTGCAGTTTAATAACATTGCAATTACCGAGTCCATGGCGGTGGGATAAAGAAAGCTGCCCAAAGGTCCTGAAACGACTCGAGCCCAGCTCTCCACAAATCATCGATAGGTTCCGAAGGTGCGGCGGCGGCAGCGGGCCGCTCCCTTATCACAATTGTCAGAATCAGGACCACCGGCCTTGCTGCTTTATATTATTCCAATTTATGTTCGTTCTCCAATCTCATTCTATCCAATTTCGAATCGTAATTGGATTTGAGAGTTACCTTCGCGCGCGAGTAAAAAATGAGGAGGGATAAAACCCGATAGATAGTTTGACAGGGTGGGTCGTTCGTCGACGCCTTTTGCTTTCCCTGTTAGCCCAAGGTCCCAAAACCCGCTCCTCCATATCGGACGACTTGCCCAACCCCATAAACCAGTTGGGCGACTTGCCGCCCGACTCGCCAACTTCGGGGTACCCGACGAAGGAGAAGCGGCTAATCGCGAGTTTTTCTTTCTTTCAGGTAACCCGGTGCCCCCTCTCTCCCCCCCTGTTCTTACCCGCCGCGCTATGACCCGACTCACCGAGCGTAAAATGCGTGTCAGCTTTACTAAGGGCGCTGGTAAATGAAGGGATTGCCATATCGCTCTTCGTTTTCGGAACCTGCCGCCGGGCCATCGTCCGACGCACCACCCCCGCCGACTGAGCTGCTTAGCCGGTCCGGTGAAACCCTTTCGCAAGACTTGGAAAATAAAGAAGCCCACCACCAGCCAGGGCGCAATACATTCTTGCTTGTGAATTTATTCTATTCCTGTATATAACATCGTAGCAACAGACGAAAATGAAGCGGCGATAGCTCCTGCATGAACCAAAAAATCATAGCAAAGGGGTAAAAACGAAACGATTAAACCGCCGTAGGTATTGATATAAACTGGGATTATTGGAAAGACAGCAGAATGAACGGGATTATTTCTGGCACGTGTATACCGGGAGTACCCGAGAAAAGAGCGATAACCAGAAAAACGTAGAAAACTCTCATGATGAAATTTAAATTTGATTTTTTTATTCCTTTTGTAGCTGCGTCATTGTATTCGAGATTGGAAATCGAAAGCTCGTAAAGTCAATTTTTTCTATCATTTCTTCGACGCTTGCCACTTCTTATGGAATTGGGGAAAAGGAGTCAATCCAGCCACAGGTTCCCCTGCGGCTACCTTGTTACGACTTAACCTCAGTCAATGGCCCAACCTTGGTCTCCTACATAAGATCACCAATGCCTCTGGCAGACCGCACTCAACAACGGCGTGGAACACCCCGAGTAATGGGTAATCTTTGGTCGGCTGCTTCGGGCGAAACCAATTCCCATGGTTTGACGGGCAGTTTGTACAGGGCCCGAGTACTTATTCACCGCGGCATGCTGATCCGCGATTACTAGCGATTCCAACTTCATGTTCTCGAGTTGCAGAGAACAATCCGAACTTAGGCAATCTTTCTGGATTCGCTCCGCCTTACAGCATTGCTTCCAATTGTAATTGCCATTGTAGCACGTGTGTAGCCCAGCCCATAAGGGCCATGCGGACTTGACGTCATCCCCACCTTCCTCCAGTATATCACTGGCAGTTTTTTGTGAGTGCAGCACATGGCTTGGAGTGTCAATCATTTTGACTAAGACTGAGTTCCTCAGTGTGAAGTGTACAATGCTCCGAGAGCTTCGTTCGTCGGAGAGTACCGTATTAAAATTTTGTATAATGGTCATATTCGAATGAACCACACGGCGTAAAAACTCAGCTCATTGGTATGGTATCCCCCATTTTCACGGCGTAGTCTTCGTCAGTCTCCAGTGGTCAAGGATTGAACCAGAGCATGTCTTAGCAACACAAAACGAGGGTTGCGCTCGTTATAGGACTTAACCCAACGTCTCAAGACACGAGCTGACGACAGCCATGCAACACCTGTATGAATTTCCGTACCATCCCGTTAAGGACAAGCACACTTATTCATATGTCAAGGGCTGGTAAGGTTTTGCGCGTTGAATCGAATTAAACCACATGCTCCACCGCTTGTGCAGGCCCCCGTCAATTCCTTTGAGTTTCAGCCTTGCGACCGTACTCCCCAGGCGGAGTGTTTAACGCGTTAGCTCAGCCCCTGATCATCACATATTTTTCACGATTATTGGAACTTGAAGGAAACAATCGAGTCACACTACCTTTGCAGTAATTTAAGCATTAAGCCGAGCTTAAGTCGGACCGAGAGAGTGCAATATCAGTAGACCAAGAACGAACACTCATCGTTTACAGCATGGACTACCAGGGTATCTAATCCTGTTTGCTCCCCATGCTTTCGCACTTTAGCGTCGGTTAAAGAACCAGAAAGCTGCCTTCGCTTTTGGCGTTCCTTCGTATATTTTTGCATTTTATCGCTACACACGAAATTCCGCTTTCCTCTATGCCTTACTCTAGTAAATTGGTTTTGAAAGCATTCCGCCAGTTGAGCTGGCGACTTTCACTTCCAACTGAATTCACCGCCTACGTGCCCTTTACGCCTAGTCATTCCGAATAACACTTGCCCCCCCCGTCTTACCGCGGCTGCTGGCACGGAGTTAGCCGGGGCTTCTTCTTCGAGTCTTGTCATAATCGCATACTCGACGAAAGAGCTTTACAAGCTGCATTGCCCTTCTTCACTCACGCCATATTGCTGGATCAGGCTTTCGCCCATTGTCCAAGATTCCCCACTGCAGCCTCCCGTGGGAGTCTGGGCCGTGTCTCAGTCCCAGTGCGGCGGATCGCCCTAACAGACCCGCTAAGCGTCGTTGGCTTGGTCAGCCTTTACCTAACCAACTACCTGATGCTTTGTGGGCTCATCAAACAGCGCCTTTTAGCTTTCGTTTATTCGGGATTTGGCCCAAACTGTTTGGCAGATTCCCACATATTACTCGCCCGTCCGCCACTTTGTTTTCAACGGGTTTCACGGTTGATCGGAGGCCGCAGGCTCAACTGAGTTGAGCAGCTCAGAGAAAAAAAAGGGTTTTCTCCTCCGAATGCGACCTTCAACACGTAACAACGAAAGCAACGTTCGACTTGCATGTGTTAAGCATATCGCTAGCGTTCATTCTGAGCCAGGATCAAACTCTTTTTTTTGAGTATGATTATTTAATTTACGCATAAATAGGATTTGAACCTATACAAACTTACAATATAAATAATCTTGCGTATTACCAACTAGATTAGGCATCGTACTGGGCTGGGAAAAAATGAAAAATAAGGGGGGGGAGAACAAAAAATTGCACAAATATTTCCATACATTTTATATGATGCTTCATCCTCGGGTTTCAGCCCCAAAACGAAAAAATTTGAGTGTTTTTTCGTTTTTATGATAACGGAAATTAAATAAAGATGTATATATATAAGAGGAAGACAATCCAACCACAGGACCCTGTGGTTACCAACCAGATTACGAGTTTGCGAAGTTGTAAATCCAACACATTCCCTACGGGCCTTTGGTTAGCACGTGTTTTAACCAAAAAAACCCTTTAACTTACTTATTTAATGACCAGTACGGTAGGAAAAGATAGGACTCTGACGACGGGGGGTCGGTAACGACTACGAATGAGAAGCACGATATACCCATAACGGAAGTTCTTCACGCTTATATAGCTGACTCCCCTTACAAGTGAAGGCTAGCCAAACCTTAACATTACGGCATAATTCTGCATAAAAAACTATCCGAATAATTATACCAAGTGCAAAATAAGCTTAAGAAAGCTCTCTGGATATGACCATACAAAGTTTTCATTCATACGGTACTCGGAATTACTACACAAATCTTTATCTTTACGATACTAACGTCTTTGTACCAAATTCGGGTCTAATGATATTTCGAATGCCTGACTCACGAATTTAACAATTTTATGGCAATCTGTTTTACCGTAAATGAAAAAGTAGATGCTTTCTTTTTCACCCTTTCTATAAGCAACTTTCAGTGTATTCAATGGAAAATTTTTTTGTAGGCAAACCCAACCTCTTTTTCATATTCCATCCCTTATATATGATAACCGATCCTTATACATGATTATTCATCAAACTTCGTATCCCATCACATTGTCTAACGTATTCCTATGAACCTGTACCCAATCTCCCGTGGGTATCCTTAAACACATAACAATTGGGTGTCAAGTGAAGTTGACATAACCTTTTCATCAAAAACTAGAGCCAAACCTTTTAAATCAGGATCAAGGGCTCTAAGAACGTTTATTATCTCAAAACTCTTTAATAGTTAAAAATATAAACTTGTATTCGATTGTTTGACGACTTTTAGAATAAAGTTCGTATCCATTTCACTCGAACCTCCCCCCGCCTTGGGTTCTCATTTCACTTTAAATAAAAAATCTGGACCTTTTTAAATTTACTGAAAACCAATCTACTATTCGAATGTCAACGAAAGAGTTGTTGAGGCTACTAGGTTTAGTCCGGGGTAGGATAACTTTACTGATTGGGTACGGTAACCGTAATAATCTCGCAGCTATTATGAAGTGGAACTCCCGTCATACTTTTTGAAATACTTGAAATACAACCTGTTAGAAAAGTAGAATTAATCCTTCAATCGAAATAATATGATTCGGATTCACTCCCGGATCAATGCTCCCTATCAATAGTTAGTAAGACAATAATTACCGAACATGAAATTGAAACTTCGGTTCCTATCTTTGACCCTCTTTCTATCTTTAGCATTCAATCCCCTGACACATTCATTATTCTCCCTGAGTGTGTCAAAAAATCTACGAAATACTTACCATACCTGGAGTACTATTGAAATCATTCCGAACATATTCTGAATCGAGACCCCCAAAAACTTCTAATATATTTTTCATGGGTCTATCGTTGCACCGATCGGCTTCGCTATCCCTCCAAGTTACTTTACTGTAATCCGTTGGCTTATCTATCATAGGCCTCCCCATCAAATTTACTATTAAAATATTTAACCCTATTGATACTATAACAATATGCGTTGGTTACAATCTCCTTAACAAAATCTTTATAAATTAAGGTTTGTGGAGAAGACTTCAAATTTTAATACATGAATTTCGGTCGATAAACCGGGGTATAATCCGGTTTGATTCATAAATATATTTATCAAAATCTCAAAACCGGTGACACCCCAGCAGCCTGCATATGAATCCTGAATTTTATTTGCAAGTGTACACAGATGATTTCTGTGAGCCATGCCGTATCCTGTTCGCAGTTCCAGTGAGCTCTTGGCTGTAAGCTGCAAACATACAGCAGCCGCGAGCGCATAACCAACTTCCTCGCGGAAAGTAGGGAGCCCAATAATAAACATAGGCTATAATAAGCCCCTCGCATCGGGAAGGCACCGAAGGAGGGAGGTGCCTTTACCACTCGAATGTAGTAAATCAATTATTTCATGGAATAATAATAGTAATATAAAAAAGCATATATGAATGGAGAAAGCACAGCTTGGTAATAGAAGATACGTATATGATAAAAACCCCATAGATAGGGCGCATAGAGTGTCACTACTAATAAATGAATTTAGTAGTTACTTTTCATTATTTGTAATAAATAAACGCGTTGGAATTTTTATTTAATAGGGGGCCGCCGTGGGCGTGAATCTACGAGCCGGCCGTATCGGCTGGCCGAAAAGCCATTTCAGGCCCATTACAAAGGACCCTTCTTTCGGAAACCCAAAGCCTTTGGGCCCTTCCTTCGGATAAAACAAAAAATTCTTTTTTTCCTATCACATATTTAAACTCTTTCGTCATAACGCATTATTCCACCACCCATCTCGGATCGTCAAGATGATAATTCATCTGGTTTTCGACCACAACATTTAGCCTCACCTCAGTTACCCTCCCCCCCCAGGATTCTATGAGCTGTACAAGTCTACGATAGGAGCCGACGAGGCCCCCGGGAGGGGGACTATCCTCGGGGGGGCGGGAGAGAAAAAAACTGACAAATTGCCGAGGCAACAAAAATATTCATTTTTCGTTCCTTCTAATCAAGCAAGAAGGTCTAGATCTATTTTGTAAGGAAATCGTATTTGTTGAGGTTCGTATAATACCACAGCTTTTAGTGTTTTATAATTAACTTCTAAATGATTAGGCTTCATTCTCCCTATTCGGTTAGTTTGTAAATTTCGTCTTATGTTTGATTCGAAAAAAGCTAAAGAATTATCCTGAATAGATATTAGATCACCGTTGGATACTTGAAACCCAGGAATATTTACCTTTTTATAATTGACACAAATTTTTTGATGATTTATCAGTTGCCTCGCTTGAAACATAGTTGAACAATAATTAAGACGAACCAGAATAACGTCCAATCTTTTTTCTATATTGAATAGCAAACTGTTTTTTTTATCCATATAAGTGCGTGTTTTAGCCCTTTGCAGCTTTCTTATTGGTAAATTTCCATAAAAAAGGGACAACTTTTTCATAGTTCGTAATTGTACGGAAAAGTCAGATTGTTTTTTATTTTTTTTGTTCCTCCTAAGCTCCGAAATAAGTAATTTTTGTTTCAGAGTAAGTTTTTTGGTCTGCCAAACATTTTCCAAAATTTGGCGACAAACTTTAAATCTTGATGCAAACATATGAAGTTTAATTCGTTTTTTTTAGCCATTGCGGATAACGGGAATCGAACCCATATCCTCTGCTTGGAAGGCAGATAATTGACCTTTAATCTATATCCGCATTGAGACAAAAAATAGAATTTTACCATCATTATCGCCGATGATTCATGATCAACACTTGTTTGATTCGCGAAATGAGGGTATTTTAGGGGTATCGCGAAGCTCGTTGAACACAGTGACTAGAGACTGGAAGCTAGCTGAACGAGTAGCATATCTGTATGGGTGAAAAAGATATTTTTATTTCCTGCGGCATGCTTCTATGGCCTGTAGGGGGAAGCTTGAATGAAAAGGAGCAAGCCCGCAGAGTAAGCAAAGCACAGAGCATAAAGCTGTTATGCGAGAGGTTTAGGGACAGATCTAGCTACTAGTAGAAAGTAGAGCTATTCTCACTGACTAGCTTATTCTCGCTCTTCGATCGGCTACACCCCCCATGCTAATGGAGCCAATAAAGCTCCGGGCTGCTGATGCGTCTACGTTGTTCATTCCTCGGTAGAGGGCACACAAAATCTATAGATTTTATCCTCCTCCGGCAGCAGCTCTTGCAGATTTTGAACGGTCATGTTTAGTTAATTACTTACGCGAAGCCCCGTGGAATACAGAATAGCCCGCCGGGATACTCCGACTCTGGCTTGAACGTTTTAGCCAAGACCTATCCTTAAGCCATTTCTAGCCTTCGGGCCCACTCGGGTCGCGTACTCCGTGCTTTGGTCCCTTCGAGTTCGGGTCGAGCTCTACGAGTCTAGCCAAACAAAACAAAAAATTTCGTGTATTCTCTGAACTTTAATTTACATAGTAATTGAATATTAGGTTTCTTATTATCTGCTTTAAGCTCAAGAGCTTATTACGAAAGGGATGGATGTCTGAGCGGTTGAAAGAGTCGGTCTTGAAAACCGAAGTATCGAGAATACCGGGGGTTCGAATCCCTCTCCATCCGTGGGTATGTTAACGAATCAATCAACTGCATTCTCTTCAATGCGTTTTCCCGAAACCTATGGGCCCTTAAGCACTCGACCTATAAGGAGAGGGTCGAGGAGCCACCTCTCCCTCTGGTGTTCGTGGGCGGAAATCGTCAAGCCATTTCTCCCCGCCTTCGGCCCTTCGGCGGGCCCAAAGGAAGAGTCCAAAGGAGACCGCTCTACGAAGGAAAAGAAGGCGCAAAAACTTAAAAGTATCTGCCCGCAGGCACGCGATGCGAAAACAAACAAAAGGTATAGGACTTGGACTTTTTTGTCTGACCGCCCCCCCCGGACTTTGTCTCGTCGGACACCACGGAACCGAAATACTGTCTGACAAGGCCCCGCGACTGTCTGACAGTTTCCCCAGGGGGCCTGTCGGGCGAAAAAACTGATTTACCCAATATTTTCCCGCGGTACAAAAATCGATTGAACCAATTTCAACTCATACGGATAGAGGGACTCGAACCCCCACGAACATTGTGGTCACCAGAACCTAAACCTGGCATGTCTACCAATTCCATCATATCCGCCAACCCCCCGAAGTTATGCAATCACTAGGCCTCGGATGAGAAGAAAATGTGGGAGAGAAAAGCGTAGTTAAAAAAAACTATTTTAGCCACATAATGCTCGACCCAATATGGGAGAAGGGTAGAAAATTCTAGATTTTTTCTGCTACGCGCCTTCTTTCTCAGCCATTTATAGAAGCGTCGCACCTATGGGTGGATAATGTCAAACGAAGAAATATTTCGTAGAGTATCTCTCCGGACCTGAAACTTTACGGTATCTGCCCGCAGGGACGAGAACCCTTTTCTTGTCTCACAAACCCGCGGCCGGAGCCTATAATGATTCTTTTCATGCAACGCTGCTTTCGTAGTAGGGGTGCCCGACCCCACAGCAGCCGAAGAGCTGCGCCCTAACGTTCAGCTCATGCAAGTTGAGTCACGAAGTTACGATCGTAGAAAAATTTTTATAATGCCATTACAAAGTGCGTGCTTTGCTTAACTTGGGTATGCTCGCATGGTTAAACAGGGATGGAGAGAAGAGAATAATACATTTTTACTTCTCTGAGCCCGGAAACACGCTTGGTCCACAAATTTTTCCATTTTTTATATATATATCGAATTTTCGCTTGTTAGGCTTAGCGCAATGGCTCGTAATGATCCCTCCGCTAAGTTATCTTTGGACGCGTATACGAACTGCCGGAATTACTAGATCCAAAGTTTGGGTATAGCAGGACTCGAACCTGCGACCTTCAAGTTAAAAGCCTATTGCTCTACCAACTGAGCTATACACCCGTAGATTCTTGATTATGAGAATCTCAATTCCTTAATTGGACAACAAATTCGTGAAAAACAATTCTGACCTGAAATGCAAGCCATGGACAGAGCGTATAGCGATTCATCCACCGCGTAGCGATAAATAAAACAATAGATATATTTTTTTATTTCCATATTTTAGAACTGGGAAACGGAAAAACTAGGATAAGCGAGAGAACAAAGTGGGGAGAGCCACCATCAGATATTTGGTCACAGCTATCTATTGACCGCTTTACCAATCAAAGTGGTCAAGAGATAGCTTAGAACTGAGTCCGGACAAGGAGCCGGGGACCAGAAATGGCTTGTAGATTTCCGCGCACTTCGCCGGCGGGTTCTTCGTAATGCAGTTCTTCCTCAGCCATTTCGGCTAGTGTCCCGCCAGTTATTTTCTCATCAGTTCCTCCTTTTTGTCAGTTTTTTTCCTTCGTTACGTTTGACAGGCGGGGCCCTTTTTTCCAGTTTTTGAGAGAATGGAAAAAAGAGATATATATTTTTTTTTAGTGTGGACAATTACTGTACGACGCAGGCCTACAGCCTCTCGGTGGTCGCAGCGCTATGCGCTTTTCTCGCTTCTTTCCCCCCCCCCTACGGCCTTCATTCGCTTCTCCCAAAAACAATATTATAGCAAAGTTCGGAATCAACTTCAACACATCACCCAGCTGCCAAGCCGCCGCGGGTGGTTCGTAATGGACTATTATGTAAATCTAGCGCGAAATGTAATATGCATCCTTGTACCGTCCTTCAGCCCAACGGTCATTACTCTGGTCTTATGGAATATGGGCTTAGTAGGACTCGAACCTACAATATCACCGTTATGAGCGGTGCGTTTAAACCAATTAAACTATAAGCCCCGGATTCGCTATGCTCACTAACATAGCAAATTAAGCCGCCCACTCGCGGCGGCGCTATGTAGGGTAGAAAACCAAACGAAAAAGAGGTGCCCCGCTCCTCCAATCGTCTGGTCGAGTGCTATGCACCTATCCTTCAGGTTTTCGCACTACGTGCCTCCCTTCGTCGAGGCAAAGGAGTCCGTCCGAAGAATCTACAAGCCATTTCCGGCCTTCGTCGGCTTTACGGGTTCGACAAGCCAAATAAAATATCCCTTGGACCCTGTAGAAGTAAGCATAAAAATATATGTAAAAAAGATTTCTTTCCTTTTACGTTTCTCGCTCTCCGACCCATCCCGGGGTGGTAAGTAAAAGCCTTCTAGGTGCCGCGAGCTGAAGCCTGGGTGGGGGCCCTACTGTCTAAGCGGATGCAAAGGCCAAATAAATACCCCTTGTTTCTCTTTCTTTAGCTCTTTCACGCGCGCGCGGCGAGGGAAGGGCTCGAACGTACGAAACGTTCGAGCCCTGAGGTGCTCGTTTTAGGGAATCAGAAAGAAAAGAAGAAGAAATATTTGCAGCACATTGAAAGACGAATGATATTGAAAATGCCATCATTGAGGCAAACGAAGCAATAGCTTCAGTTGGAGCAAAACCTGAAATAGCATAACCAAATAATTGCTTAGCCAATGATGGATTTCGCGCAACAGAATGAATCAAAGAATACCGATAGGGTTCTTACCCCCCGGTCAGAACCACACGTGCGAGTTTCCCCGCATGTGGCTCGTCCATGGCAATTTCTACAGCTTCTGTAGCTTGGCCGTATAAGCGCTACTAGCCCTCCTTAGACGGGGGGGGCCGCCCGCGACTACCCCCCTGCACCTCCTCCTAACTAAGTCATTGTAGGCCTAGCGTGATCCGCTCTCTCAATTTGGCTATGGTTGCCCCAGCAAGAGCGCCGAGACCGGGATATTTCGAAAAAGTCGTCCCAAGTTATACAGTTAAAGCTGCGAAAAAAAATTTTAACTAGCCTAAATGGCTGATAGGGAGGGGTTCGCAGACTGGAAATGGCTCGTAGATTTCCATGCACGAGTGCTAGAGGAAAAATAGGGGGAGAGGCGCGAAGACCGGAGAGAGAAGGTCGACCAGAGCGAGACACTCGACCAGCAACCTAAACAGATTTTTTATTGTCGGAGGAGGCGCTGGATAGATAGAAGAGCCTATCGTTGTGAGTAGGTGCCCGCTCCTCCATCCACGCCACTCCATCACGGGGTTCCTCGAACATAGTAGTCACCTGACTCCATAATATGCTTCCTCGAGTATAGTAACCTGACTGAACCTAGTAGCATGGAATTTTCCTGTAGTTTTTAGAGAGGTGGGGTAGTATAGTGACGCAACCTCCTTGCCTTTTTCTGTGATCCGCAGGTTCGGACCAAATTTGAGTAAAGCAGCCCTGGCTGACCGTAAGCCGTGTTTTCTGGCCAAGGTTAGCGCGCAGGACTTCTTATAGATGGACACAACTTTCCACAGGGAAGAGCGCTTGTTCACGAATGAATAGTAGTTAACAATGCCGCGTATCACCGATGAGAAGCGGGTAACAATGTGTTTGTCCTCCGAGGAAGCCAATCGTGGATTGGAGGTTGCCCGAGCTAAGCCCTTGGCGTTTTTTCTCGCGTATCCAAGTTCCAAGGCTTTGGTTATTAAGTCCGTTATGGGAGCAATTAGTTGTGGACGAGATGGGAGTCTTACTCGGTTGACACCGGATATCTTGCCAGTGCTTGACATTTCCACACTTCGGGTGCCGTAATATATTACTAATGCGCCCAAGTATTTGGCCATCCCGGACTTTGCGTGTAAGATTTTATGTTCATTTATGTCCAACTCCAGTTCTTCCTGCGGGAAGTTTTGCACGGCTTTTATAATATCTAGGGCATCTCGTTTGGTGCCCATAACACCTAGAATTATGTTATCCGCGTACCGTAGGTACTTAAGTCTTTCTAATCCTTCTTTCTCAGCCATTTCTGGAAGCGTCTTTCGGCCCAAAGGGCACGAAACTTTAGGGTTTCGAAAAAAGAAGAAATTTACAAAAAAATATTTTTTTTTTACGAAAATATATTTCTTTTGTTGCTCGCGGTTCATCCATTCTAGGTGTTCGATGTTTTTGATGGCCCGCCCTAATTCTGTATAGTACTCGAAGAAGGCTTTGTATTTTGAATGGATATCAAGCCTTTTCCTACTATATTCTGCCGACGTGAGGCGCATATTCGCTACATTGTATTTGGGTATGAGTATGTCTTCGACGTAGCAATCCAACTTATGTAGGAAGATATTGGTACAAAGCGGGGATAGTATAGAGCCCTGCGGAACGCCCTCTGTGTTGTATCCCGCTCGATCCGTAAGGTTATATACATCTATGTATCCTGCGTTGAGTAGCTTTCGCATAAGATCCTGTAGTGCTTTAGATCGCAGTACTGATCCCATCTCCTTAATAAGCAGGTCGTGATGAATCTTGTCAAAGTCTTTCTTAATATCAATTTGTACAAGCCAGGTCGGTGCCGTCCACGAGTAACGTAGGGTTCGCAGGGCTTCATGACAGCTTCTCCCAGGGCGGAACCCGTGGCTTGAGTCTCTGAAAAGCGACTCAAAGTGCGGTTCCATGAGTCCTTTTAAAGTGGATTGCACAACTTTGTCAACCGTCGAAGCAATAGAAAGGGGCCTACTGCCGCCATCTGGTTTAGGAATCATTATCCGTTTGGCGGGTTTTGGGTCATATGCCTGCCTTCTCAACTCTTTGGATAGTTCTTCAAGGGCCTTGCCGGTCATGTCCGCTTTAGTTCTACCGTCGATTCCCGGGGCTACATTTCCTTTTAGCCTTTTATAGCCAGCCCTAAGGTTGTCTATATTGTAAATGTCTTCATAGAAGACGCGACCGAGCGCGGGAGGCGTCACTGGTCTAAACTCACCTCTATTGGCCTTAGTTTTAGTAGTTGCTTCCGCCGGTTCCGCTACACTTCCAAAAAAAAATATTTCAGCTTTTCTCAGTCTCCGATTTCCCGTCCTCTCCTGTTGGTCGACTCTCTCCCCTTGTCCTCGCACTACGTGCCTGCGGGCTGTTTGACATAAAAAAGTTTTTTCCGCGCCTTGTGGCACATTACCATCTACAGTCCTTCCCTCAGAGTCTTTCACATTACGGGCATCGTCGTATACGCAACTTGGTTTGCCCAGTGTATCCCTCAGAGTACTTATGACTGATCTGTCACCCATTACATTTTTGGATATACCTGGGTCCTCCGGGGTTTGGCACCTAGGTGCTAACCTTTTCGGGGTCCATTGGGGTGATCCCTTGCTTTCACGTTTGGTTGTTTGCTCGTCGTTTAGGTTAGTGAGCGACTTTTCCTGCTTCCTGCAGTTTCCCCCATGGGGTTGTTTGCACAAAGGGTTTAGTTGGCCCTTAGTGCCTTCCTCTGGGCCTCCTTCGTTGGAGGGAGTAACGCTTGACTCTGAAGCACTCGTGAACACCGTGCGACGAAATTCGACTGAAACCCATGCTATGGTTCCCTGCGGTCTGTTCCCGCTACAGGTTAGGGCTAAGGCCGTGCGATAATCTGTTAACCTTCGCTGATCCAAACGCGCTCCGGCAAGGCGCACACTAAAAACGTTTCCAATACCTACAGCAGCTCCCGCTAAAGCAATGGTCGCTGCTCCTGCTCCAATTAATTTTGCACCTTCTAGCATAACCGTTTACTTTTGTTTTTGCCAAAACAATGACCATTCATGGCTGATCAATCGAAATGCAGCCAAACTAAGAACAACCCGATATACTAAAATCAACCCTAACCCTTGTGGCCCGAAAGGGGGGGAAGGGGACGGCGTCGGGTTAACGGGAGAGACATAATATGTATAATACCATATATGAGCGATAACCTTTGGCCCCGCCGGACCATGCCTGAGGCACGAAATACTCAAGATTTATATAGATTAGGAAGATCCTGGCTGGGTGGAGATAATTAATTCTTTCTTTCCTACCAGATAGTAGTATTTGGTAGGCTCTATGCGCTTCATTCTCAGCTTAGCACCAAGCAAGGCTCGTCATAATAAACACGGACCACCTTACTGGCTAGCATATCCCTGAATTCGTAAATATAAAAAGAAATATAAAGGCTGAATAAGAAAGTCGGAAGCTACCAAAGCAAAGTGAATTTTAACCTTTTATCTAGACCTGAACGCCGCTCAGAGTGCCCGCATGCTTTTCGAATTTGAAGATAATGCCGTGACTGAAGACATAATCAATTCAAGAGCTAGAAATCCGACCTCGCCGTCGGTCAACTCTTCCAAATCACGGGAATAAATCGTGACGGAAACGATAACCAAATAAGCCCGAGAGAACTCTCGGTCTTGCTATACTTATCTGTAACCATGAAAGAAGTTATACTACGTAGCATGAGTCGGGCGGCTATTTGACTAGCTACACCTCGTTATAAATCCCTAGTATTCGCAATGGAAGACCAAAGGGCGTACTTGTTCCGTGATGTTGTGAAAATCGATGTTTCCGCGTGGAATAAGGTGCAGCGAGGATTACGTAAAGCGTTCGGGTCGAGCACTACATGCCTTCACTCAATCTACACGCCCCCCTCCCTAAGGTCTACGGGCCCCCTCGGGGCCTTATACTGCTCCCCGACTACGTGCCCATGGGTCCGAAGGAGACTTCTTTGGCTTTACGGGAGAGGGACCTGAACGGCACGCACGGGACTATAGGCAGAGGTGCTACGCAGTTTCCCTTCATTCTTTACGTAATATGATAATAATTTTATTGAACATATATTGCATTTGATAATGTTCGATACAATAAAAACTATGGAATCCCCGGCCGGGATTCCGAATCGACAACAGCTTCAATAAAACGAAGTAGGTAGCAACGGCCATCACTCACATATGACAAAATTTAGCTCCTTTCACAAGGTTGAACTGAGTGAAAGGAAAGAGATGGTTATCGAATGAATACCAATCGGTAGTTGAATACGTTGCTGTATTCTCCTCGAGCGAGGTGGTATTAAAAAATGATGTTATAAAAAAACTCCGTTGGTACGATTGAGTCATATTAATGGTTGCGACAAAGCGTTTTTGGCTGATGCCAATCTTGTTGTTCTTCATATTCTTTTTTATTCCGGTCCAAAAAGCATAAGAAATGGCTGAGTAACATAAAGGTAATGTATTGGATTGCAAATCCTATAAAGATGGTTCGAATCCGTCCTTAGCCTACTTCACGATTCTATTGTTCCTGTAACTAACCCATTACCTACTAAGTACAAAGATCTCGACTAACCAGCTTACCCACCGTATGCAACGTAGACGGTGGGAACAACAAGCAGCCAGCGGCAAAAAAATATATTGGTAGGAAATAGAAAAATATGGGTAATGAAGTATATGAGGGAATAAGCCCGGCCGTGATGATTTAAACAGGGAATAGGGGGGGGGACTGAGAACAATGAGATACAAGCCTCTCTTTGTGAATCTCTCACCTCAATCCGGTGGGTGATCCGGATGGAAATGGGGAGTTACAGCAGAAAATATGTATATGGTTTGATCATATACATATATGAATGATCCGAATGAAGGAAGAATCGGGTCGATGGATAGACATCAACATTATTATTATTATTATCCAGTGGAATAAGTAATCCAACAAATAAGGTCATTCTCTGAATGGTAGAGAGATCACCACGAGGACGGGGTTAATTATGATGATCTCTGATATTGAAAGGATATATCTGCTGTATATATATATATGAATCTTAATCCCCGCCGTGTTGATAATCATAATCACGATGATTGTAATTTAATTATGATCATCTTGATCATTCCTCTACAATTTCTATGACCATTACTATTTCCAATGATAAATACATCATTGGGAATAATCATGATATGGGCATTATTATCCTCCTCTTTATCATTTGGATGCTTATTACTAAACCCAATTGTAGATGCATAATTTCCAGTAATTCTGATAAGAACCTGACCCTTTTTCTTTTCCTTCATGATTTTCTGAGAAAAGGTTAAAAAATTATGTGAGTTTCTGCTGGTATATTCGGTTACCAGAGATGGCGAGGGAGAAGGATAAGGAAAATGGGTTCACCTCTAGCGACACTGAGGTAGACGAGAAATGGTACATTTTTGCGATAAATCGTTCACCCGTCGTTGCCTTTTCCCCTTGCCATTTATTATTGCAAAAATATACCATTTGATTGCCAAAATGTACGATTGAGCTAAACGTGATCGTTCGAATTCGTCACTTTTTCCCAAAAAGCAAACACAAAGTACCAAGCGCCTCATCCTTTATTAGTTATGCTCCAGGCCGCCGCCGGGGCCGCCGCCCCAGCAGACGCCTTCGTACCCAGCATATGAGCGTTAATGTCTGAGGACTGGCTCATTAAAGCCTATTTCTGGGAAGCGTTTTGTAAACAACTTCATATACCGGGAGCGAGGTCATAAAGTATCCGAGGTTCGACGAACGTTCATTCCAGGGGTAGGGGTGAACGGCGTTCGAGATTTATTAGTTATACGGGGCTACGATGGTGTGTGGAGCCCCGCCGCCGCGAACCCTAGTGCCATTCGCCCGAGCGGGCGGTGGCCCCCGGCCCTACATCCGATAACGGGGGGTCCGCCGTCCCACCCGACCCTTATTGTGTTTAGAAGTGGATTCGAACCACTGACACAAGGATTTTCAGTCCTTTGCTCTAACCACCTGAGCTATCTAAACGAAAAGAAAAAAGGAACTATGTGCAATTCTAATTTGTTGGTCATTCAAAAATTACTGAGTACAAACGCATATCTGGGCCATCGGATACCAACTCCTGATTTTCGGGGATATTCATACGGATTTAGAAATGAAATGGCTATTATTGATTTGGAAAAAACACTTATTTGTTTACGAAGGGCTTGTAATTTGATTGGATCTATCATTGGTGCAAAAGGCCATTTATTATTGGTAAATACCAATCCGGAATATAATAGAATAATTCAACGAGTGGCAAAAAGAACCAATCAGAGCTATATCAATCATAAATGGATTGGGGGGTTTTTGACCAATTGGAAACATATGAGAAGAGTACAAAAACACTTTCGAGATTTCTCTGCACATCCCAATTTGAAAGACGCTTTTACATCTTCGCCTTTCGATTATTTCCCACGTTTTAGAAAGATGCAAAAATGTTTTGAAGGAATCGTGACACACAATATTCCGGATTGTTTAGTAATAATAAATGCAAATAAAAATTCCATGGCTATACTTGAAGCTAATCAATTACAAATACCTATTGTAGCTTTGGTGGATTCTAATATTCCAAACAGATTACATAAATTAATAACTTATCCCGTTCCAGTGAATGATGATTCTATAAAGTTTGTATACTTATTCTGTAATTTGATTGTGAAAACAGTCATTCTTGCGAAGAGATCGCAGGGGCCAAAGGTTAAAGTAAAAGGGCTTTGAAAGAATCAAACGCTGTTACTTTATCCTGCTCGATTAGCGAATCGATAAAAACTTGTCTCTGCTGTGCTCCGGCCAGCGTCGTCGTCAGCCACGGGTAAGCCCGCCCGTAAATCCCGTAGATTGGCAAAGACTCCGCCATAGGAGGTGTTGCAGCCCTACGGGCCGAAGGTTCGGGTCGAGCATTACGTGCCTCTCGCTTTGATCGGGAGCTAAAGCCCAAAATATTACAATGTAAAAAAAATATATATATTTTTTTTCGTAGCTCGTCACTGCTTACTATCTCCCCCTCGGCGACTACACTTGACTACGCATCTTTACCGGCTGTTTCCCCTGACGATGGGGGAGCGGTTTAGAGAAGGGAACGAGACTCTTGAAAACGCCTTCTCCATCTTTCTTTGGCCTCAACGCATTTTCTGGGCCTCCCCCGTATTTAGTCCATTCGCGGCGTGACTCCACGAAAAAAGATATTCGGATCCAAAAACTAAAAAAAAAGAACTTCTATCGATGGCGCTACGTGCCTTGAAAATCTTTATGAAACTGTTTTATCAACATATTTCACTCAATTTATCTATACTAATAACGACTTTTTCTCTATTTCTGTTGTATATCGTAGCCATGCCTTTAATGATAGGCTTTTCCAAAGATTTCTCATGTCATTCTCATTTAGGTTTAATTCGGATTTGTTTGTTGTTTGCCTCTCTCTCTGAACGTTTTTTTCAAAATGATTTTGAAGACGGTACACTCGAATTGTATTATTTAAGCGGTTATTGTTTGCAAAAAATCCTACTTTCTAAATTGTATGGTCACTGGGTTCTTCAAATAAGTGGTGTTTTCTGTAGTTTTCCCGTGTTACAACTTCTGTACCAATTTGATCAATCAAAAATGAATTGGTTCACTATTATTATAGGAAGCCAGATATTTACTCTTATGTGTGGTATTCATTCTCGTTTGGCTCTTGGAATCACATCCAATGGTTGGAACAGCTTGCAAAATCTAACAACCTTACCCACTTTATTGCCCTCAATCGTTTTTTGTACTTCCATCGAAACAGAATGGTTCCATGTTATTTCATTAATAGGATATTTACTTTTGTTTCTATTTCTTTATCCCATTCTAGTCTCAATCACTTCTCAAACTTTACTGGCAAAATGATTTAAAATTCTTTTCACCAATTTTGCCTCTGGTCAAGTGTCTCGATTTGATCGACCCTAAACATAAAAAGTGGAAGTGTGCGCGCTGCCGTGAAAAGGAGCTACCTCGGCATATATGCCGCCCTTAACCTTTCGATTAATCGCCGGGAGGCCGTTACAAAAGGCTAAGAGGGGCAGGGGGATGAACGATAGCCTTTCTTACGTACCCCACCCTCAAATTGTTACAACAGTGTACCGAAGTACTTGACGGTCTGTAAGACGAGAAAATCCGCGTGGATTTGTCCAATAGTCGAGTAATCGTGTTTAGTATTCGCAACTATCTCGCTTGGCGTGGTCACGCACCTAAGCTAATTCGCCGCGGTGTTGATGAAGCTCACCGTAATTCCAGTCTTTGTGCCATAGCTTGAGAGCGACTTTTTATCTTTTACCAAAGGCCCAGTCGACTCCGGCGGCTCGTTCACTGGCGTAAATTGTTTCCCTTATGGCGGATAGGTTTATGGTGACAACGTAAAAAGGTTGTGTTTCCGAAAAGCCTGTGAATAAATATGTGGGTCACCACGTCGGGTTGTAATACTACGTTCGAGTACGAACCGTCTTTCGAATAGAAAAAGGTCCAAATCAACACCACCTTTTAGGTTAGACGTGTGAATATTAGAAAAGAAATCCTTGTATAGTGTATGCAAGTACAGGGAAGTAAAAGTAATTGTATTTTACGTTCTATGAACGTGTTTCGGCGAATTAATTAAAATGCGCCAGAGGTGCCTTTACAATCATATTGCTTGAAACCATTGATTTCGTTCAATAATCATATAATAAAATCCCAAAGGTATTGCAGAAACCGATGTCCGTCGACGCGGGCGACCTAAGAAGCAGATAAATTACTTTGGTCGACCCTTGAATAAGATGATAAAAAAACAGCATTTTCTATTCCATGAAAAAATAATCTTTTTTGAATCGAAAAAGCGGCGTAAGTTTCACTTTATAAAAAGTAAAAAAATACTTAGAAATAAGCGTTTCAGTAAAAGCGCAAAGAGCTTTACGAACGAACTTTGGATTCTAGAACCGAGGTCCCAGGGCTTAAACGGCTGGAACGTCGCGCAGCGCAGGTTTGCTTTAGCTTTCCCGCTTCGCGTTTCTGTTTGACAAAAGCTAGAAAATAACTATGTATGTCCCGTTATTACGTCCTTTTCTCTTCATGTGCTGCTCTTTCCGCTACGCGCAAATTCTCATCGGATTTTGCTGGTTTCTAACAGCGATAGCTATTTATTTAAGTATTTGGGTAGCACCATCCGATTTTCAACAGGGTGAAAATTATCGCATTATTTATGTGCATGTTCCTGCAGCTTGGATGAGTTTACTTATTTATATTGCAATGGCTATTAGCAGTGTGTTATTCTTATTAACAAAACATCCCCTTTTTCAGTTATTTTCCAAAACCGGTGCCAAAATAGGTGCCTCGTTTACGTTGTTCACCCCAGTCACCGGGGGGTTCTGGGGAAAACCTATGTGGGGGACCTTTTGGGTATGGGATGCTCGCTTAACCTCTGTATTAATCCTGTTTTTCATTTACCCGGGTGCACTGCGTTTTCAAGAGTTTTCTGCGGATGTTGCTTCTATTTTTATATGTATAGGGCCAATCAATATACCAATAATTAAGTTTCCTGTCAATTGGTGGAATACATTGCATCAACCTTCAAGCATTAGCCAATTTGGTACTTCAATACATATTTCTATGCCCATTCCAATCTTTTTAATCTTCACTAGCTCTTTTTTTTTAACCGGGATTTTGTTTATTTTGGAGACACGTCAAATAATTCTATCTTTTTATTTACAGCGAAAAAGCCAATGACTTTCCTGGAGCCTTGTCAATAATTTTTATTTCGTCAGTTTCTTCTTCTCCCTCTACGTCGGACAGTACCTGGTCCCGTCTGACAGCGCCCCGCCCTGCGGCGGGCTTTTTGTCATCGCCAAAATATGGGAAGGAAAACGCGCGCAAGGCACGTAGTGCGGTGAGCCAACAATTTGGTTGAAACATTTAAAGGGGGCTATTGGTTCGAGGGTTAAGAATCAGCAGGCCGTAGCAGCTCAAGGGTAAGTTTCTTTACCTCGTTAAATCATTATTTTTATTCGTTATATGGACCCCGTCAATGCTGGCTAAAGTGGGCCTTCCTTGGGTATAAAAAAAATATATATATTTTTTTTATACCCAAGATCTCGTATTGATGGGTAAATACTGCCCATGATGTATGACGTCAATCATGAAGAACACAAAGTTTCCATGATCCGTGAAAAAGCAACTGATAGAGCTGCTCGCCAATTCTGCTTGCTGATTCGCAGAAAAGGCAAGGCGCGGATGGCTCTATGCTGGGCTCCCCATTCCCTCTATAGGGTTCATAGAAGCTATTCCGTGAGAGTTTTTCAAGAGGCTAGCTTGCGACGTGTGTAATCCTACGTTATTGAGGTTGGTAGGACTCATAATCGGCATGCCAAATGCCGTAACGAACCCAGGTACGGCAAAAAAATATTTTTTTGTTGCCAATTATAAGCAAAGTTTATAATGTTATGTCACCGGAATTGGGCCATTATTTTTTAGTACTGAGTATTTCCGTTGCGTTAACTAACAAGCTGCGTCCCGTGGCTGTTCCACTCTATTTTTTTCTGTTCACTATGTCTTTCTCTGGTATTTTGTTCTGTTATATTCCTTCCGACTTTTCCAATTACAACGTATTCACCAACCCAAATGCTAATGCGCCTTTGTTTTATAGAATATCAGGAAGCTGGTCTAATCATGAGGGTAGTCTGTTATTATGGTGTTGGATCCTAAGTTTTTACGGATTCCTTTTTTGCTACCCGACCCGACCCAGCAATGTATCGGAACGAGCAAAGGGCGGAGATAAAAAAAATATTTATTTTTTGTTTTCGTCCGAAGGTCCCGACCAGCGGTCAATTTCGCTCATGGATGAACAGCAAATTTATAAAGGCATTGCTTTATTTTTTCCTATTTTTCTATTAGCAAGTTCCAATCCTTTCGTTCGAATTTCATTTGTTTGTACTAAATCACTTGGGGAATTAAATCCTGTTTTACAAGATCCCATATTAGCTATACATCCTCCTTGCATTTATGCGGGATACGTCGCAAGTGCTATTGGCTTTTGCTTATGTTTATCTGGAATAATAAACGGGCCGCGTTTGAGTAATATATTTTTATTTTTTGGTCCTTCTCCGGTAAAGCCAAGTAAGGCCCGAAGGCCGGAAATGGCTCGTGGATTTCCACACACGAGAACCGCTCTATGCGTGCCCTTTGGGTCATTGGCCCATAGAGAGCGGGCTAAAAGTGTTGTTCGTGAAACAAATACTATGTATCTTCATTTTGGTGGGACCCGTAGCGCGAATACGGTAGTGTGGAAACAAATTCAAATTTGGATCTTGACATGTTGGTGCTTTTTAACGGTAGGCATATTGCTAGGAAGTTGGTGGGCTTATCATGAATTAGGCTGGGGCGGCTGGTGGTTCTGGGATCCCGTAGAAAATGCTTCTTTCATGCCTTGGGTATTAGCTACGGCTTGTATTCATTCAGTCATTTTACCTAAATTGAATGATTGGACTTTGTTTCTCAATATGGTTACTTTTTTATGTTGTATTTCAGGAACTTTTTTTGTGCGTTCCGGATTGCTAGCTTCCGTTCATAGTTTTGCTACAGATTCGACGCGAGGAATCTTTTTATGGTGTTTTCTCTCTATAATTACCAGCATATCTTTTATTTCTCTTTTCAGAATGAAGCAGCAATCAGGTACCCAGCTAGTTGGGGCATTATCTGTTCCATCATCAAACCGAGATCCTACGGTCCCAAAACCCGTGAACCAGATCTTGTGGCATTCACGAAGCACTGCGCACTCGTATCGATCCGATCGTTTAGCAAAGCTCATGAGGGCACAGAAGGCCGCGACGAAGTCATTGTATACGGAGCAAGTAGAAAGCCTAAATAAAAAAAGCTAGCTATTATAAGTGACTTCAGCCCGATTCAGCACTTTGCGCTGTATCGGGCCAGAAGGAGCCTACTTCATTTCAATTAGATACACTCCTCTCTCGCTGGTCGAGACCTTCGGACCTAAAAAATCTTTTTTTCTGTACGCATTCTTCATAGGAGCGAACGCGAGGGAATAGACCGTATTCTCTGATCCGAGGGAGCGAAATAATCAAAACGAATAGAGCAGATGGTCCAACTACAGAATTTTTTCTTTTTTCCTATCCTTCTGGTTGTGCTTTGTGGCACAGCAGCACCCATACTATTTCAATGGTTGGTAAGTAGAGATGTTTCCACAGGTGCTCCTTTTTCCAATGGTACTATAATACCCATTTCTACATCTTTATTACCTGTTTCAGTTATCATACATTCCAGGGGGTTCATGCGCTCTCTGGACGAAGCAAAAAGGATAGTTTCGATAAGAGCAAGACCCCTTCTGTTACCCAACATAATTGAGAGAAGCTCACCTGAAAAAATCCAATATATTTCCTCTTTTCTGGATGAAAAAGCCTTGTCAATTCTTTTCTTTTTTCGCCAATTTTTTCCTCCCCTTATTGTCATACAGTCTCCGGCGGCCCTTGCCGGACAGTATTTTGGTTTTGTGGTGTCCGACAAAACAAAGTCCGGGACCCTGGCTGACAGTGTACGGGCCCTGCGTCGGGCTTTGTTGTTGTTCTTTCATTTTACTATTATCAAATTTATGGGGGACTTTTCATATTTGGAATCTTTTTGCGGTGTGCTTTGTTTCTTCCTCTTCCGTACGTTCTTTTTACCGTCTCATCATAGGCGCGATAGGTTAGCGAGGCACAAATTTCCTTTCTTTGTTTTTCACAGGCAGAGAAGACGCGAGCTTATTATATCGTCACTGAGAAGAAATAACTTGAATTGGAGTAGATGTTTTCTTGTTCGCGCCTTACCGGGTAGACCGATGACTGTTGGTTATTACTTTCGAAAAGCTCCCGTTAATATGAAGCTTTCACATGGAGGAGTTTGCATCTTTATTATGGGTGTAATTCTGCCCAACGCGAAAAAGATACAATCTACAGGGAAAACACCTTTGGGTTCCGAACTACATATAGGGAAGGTTCGTAGCACTTTACGAGGTATTGATCAATTACATGGGCCCACTTTTCACTCCATTTGTGGTAATTTAATCATTTATAAACCGTCCCTGACAAACCCATTAATGGTTGAGCATGACGAATCACGTCCTGCCCTGTTGCAATCCTGGCCTACCGAAGGTGCAAAGCTCTCGACCGACGGTAGAGGCTTTAGCTCTCCACCAACGGGAAGAGGAAACTTCTGTGGTTCGCCGAAGGGGCGAAGGCCAGAAATGGCTAGTAGATTTACGCACACTTCTTTACGAAAGAAGGGCTTTACAGTTCTCGAACATAACAGTTTTTCACATTGGTTGACTATGTTCCCAGAAAAAAGATTCTATTTTTCGAATCGGGAAACGAGCACTACCAAAGTGGCTATACATACCAATCTCTTTACGGATCTATATGCTTTGATCGGAACTGGAAGTTTTGAAACAGGCTGGTATACGACAGTAATTAAGCTCCCTTTTATTTTCCGTATTTGGATAGGTTTCATTATGGCTTCGTTGGGAGGCTCGCTCAGTCTTTTCCGTAAGCTCACCTTTTACAGATTGGATTGGAATTAAAAATTTATTGTGGTTATTTCTGTTTCTTAATACTTTGGATTTAGCTATGTTGAAAGAACCAACCAAAAAAATGTATCTGAATGGAGGAATCTACGAATAACCTGGTATTGCGAGAATGATTTTATTATAGATTTTGTTTTACCTAGGACCCCGGTATATATATTTACCACATGCGTAGAAGGAGCCTGCTGCTCGGAATAAAATTATGGATACAGCGCATATTTTTATTTATGTGGGTCGCGCAAACAAAGATGCTGTATCGTATATTATATCTTTAGGACATAGGGACATAGGTCGCCGGTGCGGAATCATAGCCGTTTTTTTAGAATTCTGTGCACTAAATTTCGCTATAGAATTTTGATATCGATGAGGTGTCCAATCTTATATAAAGAGAGCAGCATTACATAGATTTATTACTCCCCCGACATAACCCGGATGGCGGCCGGTGGGTTCTACACTAGATTATAAGCATTCCGACCACCTCGTATGAGATGAGAGACGCTAAGAAAGGACGCAAGCTCTTTTCTGAAGTGGTAGCAAAAAGTCGAAATAAAACAAAATTTCTTGGTACGAGCGCCAGCCTGGCCTTATGCCCCATGGGCTTTCAACCAAGCAAAAATATTTCTTTCTGCTTTCGTCAAACGGGGGGGCGGCCTGGAGTAAAAGGATTCGAACCTTTGTTTCCCGGCATCAAAGGCCGATGCCTTACCACTTGGCTATACTCCAAAAAAAGCCCATAAATAAACCTTACACAAGAATGAAATCACTCCACGTAGCGTCATTGGCACATTAGGGAACGGTTGATCACTTCGCGCTCTGCATTTTATTATTTCGGAGAAAGTCCAAACATACCCGTCAGACAGACAAAAAAGTTGTTCCGGAACCTATCAAAAAAGGGTTTCAGTTACTAATTTATTTTATTGCATGGAAAATAACTATCATCTATAATCAATCATATGTATATACTAAAAGCAGCTAATTGAAGAGCTACATCTTTCGTAGGCTTATGCTTTACCCGTCTCATGGTTCATTTCTTGTTTGAGGCCCCCAGCCAGCTTACTACTTAGATTGTTTTTTCCCTGGTCCGCACTCCGTACTTCAGTCTAGAAAACAGGCAAAGTTAGTTCGCTTGAGAAGCTTTCTACGCAATTTTATCTACAGTGGTGGGCTCGCGGCCTCATTAAGCACAGATGCTGCGTATAATGTTGAGTTATAATTCTTCGGAGCTAACACTCGATCGATGGTGCTTTGCAAAATTTTTGGGAGGTAGAAAAATACGGGAAAAGACGCTCGCAGAAGTCCATCATGACTTCGATATCTGTTTTGATCGATATAAGAAATAAGCTGCATCCGGCGGGCAGTCTGGTTATCTCTCCTCCCCACGCCGCTATTTTAAAACTGAATGATTCTATCAGAGAGGGATGACCCGAGAGAGAGCCCCGTGGGGTTACCTCGCTCACCGATGAGCCGGGCTACTGCTCCACGAACCGTACGGGATAGTGGCCGCCCATCACACAGCTACCTAACCTGCCTTTCTTCGTAGCTCCTTCGTCGAACCCGGAAAGGCACACCTTGGAAGATTGCCCGATAGACCGCGTCGTCAAAGTGAAACTTGCCGAACGGGGACCGATTAGTAAGTACATAGGCTCCTTACCCACTTATCACGCGCTTTTCTATTGCTAGGTCCTTTTCCCAGTTAGTCCCCCACTTCCGACGGTAAATGCATCCATAGGCGCTACGTGTCCCTCTTTGGCTTTATTCATAGGGTCTCACCGTTCTTTCCCGTGCGGCTTGTCTAATCCAGCCCCCCCGTAAAAAGAAGAAAGATGTCGTTCAGTCGCCCCCCCTTTTTTCCTAGTGATATAATCCACTACATTAGGTCTATCTCTTCCATGATAAGGTTAGGGGGCCACCTCGTCGCGCATCATCCTCGAAAGGAGTATAGTGAACAGCGTACGTTCGCGCGCGCCGCGAAACGGAGGACAACGGCCCAAGGTCAGCCATTCGGTGTAGCGCCGTAACTCCGATTCGCCAGTACGGATCCTCATCTTCAAACACAGGAGCCGGCTCGACTCCTGCTATTCGGTCATCCCTTTTCGGGATGAGCGAAATCCCGGAGCTTTTTTTCACATGCTAAGGTCTCCGTTGCCGAACGAACCCGGATAAGTGAAATGCCTTAGTACATCGTGAACTTGTACTTTTAGCGCGCGGGCAGGACCAGTCGCCCCAGTCAGTGCTAAACCAGGAGACTCGTACCCCCTTCGCGGACATAATAATCCCCGCAGCTTATAATATGATTTCCGAATCGAGCGCGCTTCGCGTTATGACTCCACGTAGATTATTTCTCCGCCAATCAAGCAGCCATGCTGCTTGATCGCTTTTCCCCTCTGTGCAGTTTCATTCCTTCGCAACTCAAGTACACGATATTCAAACAAATGTTTTTTCTTCTCCGTCGTCAACCGTCGTGGATCGTTGATCAAATTGTTATCGGCTGTCGACACCTTATTTTCATATTTAGGCTATTGATTACGAATAAGGATGATTGGAACGTTTTTATCTTTGATAAAAAACTGACCTATACTTTTGATTCAGGCTCGTACCTCTGCCCATCCAATATCACATTCATAAGGTAAGCACCTCCTGTCCACTTAGTTCATCAGTGACCCAAACAAAGGCCATACCTGTTGTGCGCGTTGTAATAGTCGTTTCTAGAAAAAAAAATTAAAATGGCCTTATGCAACGAAAATTTCTACGAAAAAAAGCCCTCTCCCTAAGGTCGAGTGCCCTTCGGCGGGCCGAAGATATCGAAAAACAATATCCATATATTCTTTTATTTCATCGTAGTGGCTTGACAAGCCGACAATGGCGACAAATCAAGAATATATTGTGTACCATTAAAGGTAAAACTTTATTTAAACCGAAAGAGATAGAAAAAAATAAAAATAGTCTGCCAAACAATCGGGGCGGCGGCCATTGGATCGCACAGCTTGCTTCTAGCGCAGGTCCTACTTGTATCTTGTACTTGACTAAGAAAGCACCAAACAATACATGGTCACAATTGCTGCTACCTACAGCCACCTCCTACAGCCAAAATTTAGTTTTATTATATGGACAAGACGTAGGAGCCACTGTTCTCAATCATATGGATATGGAAAAAGCGACTACTTTGGAAACAACATCGGTATTTCAACAACTTCTTGGTCTTATGTTTTTACCCGGCGCATGTTTTTTGTTTTTGGTTGAACAAGCCAACGGACGGAAGTTATCCATTAACAAACATGGTTGATGAGTTTTGAGCGCAACAATGTTTAACGTCACACCCATTTGACGCTCTATTCGTTATATGAAAGAGAGGTGAGGATCTAATAGGGCTACTTGGTGCACGCACGGGGAATAACCAAGTGACGGGGCCTTACTTTGACAATCGAGCCCGTAGGCTTGATTGGCGTAGTTTGGTGGCTTAGTTCATGACAAAAAGGTTTCTGGGTACATAAAACACCAGGTCCTGTGAAATCTCTTCTTTCTCAGCAATTTCGGCGAAGTAAATCGTAGAGCCGGCCCGAGAACCCCCGGAGCCAAAGAAGTATCCCTCCCCGAATTAGCTGGTGAACGTGTAATGCAGTAGCCGGACGACACAGCACCTAAAACCTTCTGCATAGGTAGCGCTGAGTTAGGCAGGGCTCAAGCCCTAGCCTGGGATAGCAATGGGCAAATTTTTCAGTGGCTGAGACCGTACATAGTTGTACAAGGTGCTATCCGTGTCTTACCATGAACCGTTCCGGACGGCAGTTTAATTGCTAAAATTTATATAAATGGATTCACTACAGCATAATTGTAGCCACCGGGGTTCTCAGCGCCTTGTATCATTAATCTAGTCTTTATGGTAGCCCGGCGGGCGCTACGCGAACAAAAAAAAATATTTTTTTTGCTCTGCATCTTTCTAGCACTCCATGGGCAGGGCCCCAAGGGGACTTTATTTTGTCGGACACCACAATATTGAAATACTGTCCGACAAAACAAAGGGCTAAAGCCTTTCAGGCCGAAAGTCGGCGGCCCAATCGCAGCCTCTAAGCTCTCTGCCTTTCTTTGACGAGGAATCCTCCGCAATTTCACAAAAAACTTTAGAGTATGGCCTACGAAAAGATATATATTTGCGAAATATATCTTTTTTTTGCATAAATATTCAAGCTAAGGGATGAGGGCCGCAGGCAAAATGAAATATATATTTTATGACAAAAGATTTCATTCTTTCGGCGAATAACGGGATTCGAACCCGTGTTTTCAGAGTCACAATCTGCAACTTTAACCCCTAAGTTATATCCGCCCCTATTTATAAATGAGATACTCGCTATCGGATTCGAACCGATATTCTATTAGAAACAGATTTTGAGTCTGCCGTGTTTGCCGTTCCACCAAGCGAGTCTTGGCTTTTATTGGGAATAGATCAAAAT